TGGTACTGAGATTATTTGCCCTATATGTGCAAATAGAATTCGGACAGATCTTTCCCCGGAGTAGAACATAAACCTAAAAGAATTGAAAGGACCCATTCAGGAACAAGAAAATGACATCGTGATTTGAATCTCGACGAAACAATACATCAATGAAAGGTTAGTTCAATAAGTTCAGTAAATTCTTTTTTTTTAGGGAAGGGGCCAAAACTCATGTTTTTTGAAAAATAGAAGAAAAACTCCTTCATTAGAAAAACGGAAATCTGTTACAAAAAAAAGAGATAGGAATAGAATCGACACATTGATTCTTTTTTCGCAATTTTTTTTTTGAACCGTATGCATCCAAAGGTGCACGTACGGTTCCTAAGGGATACAATTTTGTCCTAATCAACCGACTTCATCGAGAAAGATTACTTTTTTTAGGACAAGAGGTTGATAGCGAGATCTCGAATCAACTTGTTGGTCTCATGGTATATCTTAGTATAGAAGATGATACTAAGGATCTTTATTTGTTTATAAACTCTCCCGGCGGATGGGTAATACCAGGAATAGCCATTTATGATACTATGCAATTTGTGTCACCCGATGTACATACAATATGCATGGGATTAGCCGCTTCAATGGGATCTTTCATTCTGGTCGGGGGAGAAATTACCAAACGTATAGCATTCCCTCACGCTTGGCGCCAATGAGTATTTATTTGAAAAAAAAAAGAAGAAGACTATGCCTTCGCCATATCGAATATGAATAATAAGTAATAATAGCATGGCACTTCGAGTTCGATATGAACAATCCATTATTGTTTTTCCTAACATGAGATTTTGTATCGAGATAGTAGTATGAAACAAAGGTTATTTCCGATTTTATCTTATGTGTCGGGAGTACATTTCAGCGTCACAAACCATTTTTCTTCCACACCAGAAGTCTCTTTACTGATATTTATGTTATGAAAGAAAAAGTACGAAAATGGGAAAAAAGGATCATTTTTACTTATTTTGATCGTATCAAAAAGTCAAAAAGAAACTTTGGGATTGCTAAATCACAGACGAAATAAATATAGAAAGCAACAGAACCATCATAGTATTTTTTTTCTTCCTATGATACGAAAGGAAGGGTGGTAAATGGATCATTCAACGATTTGGATCGGAGGTATCCTATTTCTTTCTTCGATAGAATGAAAAAGTAAATTCCATTGCAGAGCCGTATGCAATGAACAAAAGATGCCTGTACGGTTGTTCAATTCTATTTTTTTCTTCTTGTTTTTTTTTATCCCTTACTTTAGCCCAATCGCTCGAGATAGAAGAACCGTTCATGCATGATGTTATATCAATATTATCAGGGTTATGATTCACCAACCTGCTAGTTCTTTTTATGAGGCACAAGCAGGGGAATTTATCCTGGAAGCGGAAGAACTACTGAAACTTCGCGAAACCCTTACAAAGGTTTATGTACAAAGAACAGGAAACCCTTTATGGGTTATATCCGAAGACATGGAAAGAGATGTTTTTATGTCAGCAACAGAAGCCCAAGCTCACGGTATTGTTGATCTTGTAGCGGTCGAAAATGAAAATACTGGGAATTCCGTGTAAATTCAATCCATGATTCCATTTCAAACCATAATTCGAATTTTCCGTGATTTGATATCGAATATAAATAATTGATGATCATCAATCATCAGGTTAAGATCGATCTAAACCAAACTATTCTATCTATATATACGACATGCCAACTATTAAACAACTTATTAGAAACACAAGACAGCCAATAAGAAATGTCACGAAATCTCCCGCTCTTCGAGGATGTCCTCAGCGTCGAGGAACATGTACTAGGGTGTATGTGCGACTCGTTTAGATCATGAGTTCGAATAAATGAAACAATTTTTCCAGTACCAATCGCCAGTAACAATGAATAGGATAGAGAGAGTGGAAGAAGGTCATTTACTAACTAAAAATGAGGATCTATCAATCTATCATATACCTATATTGTTTGTGTATGGAATATCTATATTGTTTGTGTATGGAATTTATGGTTTCCATTGGGGCAAATCCAATCGCCTCCATTTGAGATGAGAAGAAATTCTCCATTGGTAGCAAATAGCTATCCATTAAGCGGAGGAAATAGTACTGTACTATTAAGAAGCAAAAAAGAATGTTCTTATTCTTGAAAGAACGGACTAACAAGGTCAGCTACCTAGCCAACTTTCATAATGAAATGCCGTCACTGTATGGATAGCCTTTTTTGTGAAAAGAGCTATCTATTATTGTATAATTGATGGATAGAGCCAAAGAGTGTGAACTATACAAGTTCACAATAACATTTGATTAAATGAAAGAAGAGGCTCCGGTGTATAGAGAGGACCTCACCGTTTACGAAGTAACCATAGAAACGATGGAACCCACTATTTGGATTTATTTAGTATCGATAAAATTTCTTATTTCCAAGTAAAATGTCTGGAAGGAATAAAAAATCGTGGTTGGGAAGGTCATAGTAGCAAAAGCCATTGGAATTTGTATTTTATATATTGGAATAATCCGTTTTGTTATTAAGCAACCGGGGAATAAAAGGATGACTGAAAGAAGAGAAATCAATTAGTTATTCATTAAAGTTTCATTTGATTCAATGACCAGAGTTAAACGAGGATATATAGCTCGGAGACGTCGAACAAAAATTCGTTTATTTGCATCAACCTTTATAGGGGCTCATTCAAGACTTACTCGAACCACTACTCAACAGAAAATGAGAGCTTTGGTTTCCTCTCATCGAGATAGGGGCAGACAAAAAAGGGATTTTCGTCGTTTGTGGATCACTCGGATAAATGCAGTAACTCGTGAGAATAGGGTATTCCATAGTTATAGTCGATTAATACACAATATGTACAAGAAGCAATTGCTTCTTAATCGTAAAATACTTGCACAAATAGCTATATCAAATAAGAATTGTCTTTACATGATTTCCAATAAGATTTTCAAATAAAGGAGATTCTAAAGTAATATTTATATATAGAAATGATTGAAAAAGAATTCCCCGGAGTCCATTCTCCGGGAAGATCGAATAAAAATAAATGAAGATAATTAAGATTAAGTAGTAGGAATGGACGAACATCTTTCAATAAAAAAAAATATTTCTTCTTCCCCTATTTCTTGTTTCTTATAACACAACAAGAAAATCTGGATTTTAGACTTTTTCAAACAAAACATCAATCTGAGCTTGAGTTCCGATTGGAGTTTTGAGTCAATTGAGGAGTATGTCTATTTATTTCTGGTTCTAGGACCAGTAGTTCTAGGGATCGACTCGGCTCTCTCAAATTGTTTCTCATTATTAAGAAAAGGTAGCAAAGATAAAATACGAGCTTGTTTTATAGCAATAGTAATTAATCGTTGTTGTTTCAAGGTCAATTTATTCACCCGTCTAGATAATATTTTTCCTTGTTCACTAATAAATCGACTAATTAAACTCATGTTTCTATAATCAATTCGATCCCCCGATTCAATTGGGGGATAACGCCTACGAGAAGATCGCTTGGATTTACGAAAAGGTTGCTTGGATTTTTCCATGGGTTTTTCCTTATCTCTAAAATTTTATTTTTTTTATTCATTTCAGATCCGACCAAAATAAGGTTTGATTTGTATATTATACATATATGTGAAGTTCTTCCTTTTCCTGCTTCCTGCCTCTTGGATTGGAAAGATCGAAGACACGTTCCATTCGATCTATTTCTTTATTTCCCCGTGAATCGTATGCTTGTGACAATAGCGACAAAATTTTCTCAAGTCTAATCGACTAGGTGTATTGTGTCGATTCTTTTGAGTAATATATCTAGAAATGCCCGGCGATTCTTTATTGACACCATTTTGGACACAATTAGTACATTCCAAAATAACTATAACTCGGACATCTTTACCCTTGGCCATGAACCTCCTTTACATTTTGAATCGACTTAACTCTTCTATTTTCGATCCGAACTGAAGAATATGAAAATAACAAAAAAAATAAAAAAAAGTTACTAACTAGAAATTCCATTTCTAAAGATTTCGTTGTAATTCTAATTAATATGAATAGAATAATAGTAATAATGTAAGTAATACAATTTTTTTTTCTAACTATAAATTATTCCTATTCTAATCCCAGCATTTCATTTAAGGATCCTCTTTCTATGCTATGATTGATTTCGTGCAACCTGCCCTAGACTGGACTCCCCTTTCCATTTATGTTCTCCAAAATGGGATCTTAGATCCACCGGATTTTTTCTGAGGTTCAATACACTTTCTCTTTCCTTTCTATCCTAAATAACTAAATGAAAAAGGGGGGACGGAGTTTTAGTCACATCACGTATAATTGTATCCCAAATTTTCTTTATTTTTCGCATATCAATAACTAGAATTAAAAAAAAGGGAATGACAAAGCATCTGGGAATAAACGATTAATTTCTATCAATAAACCTGCTAAAGACCCAAACCATAGAGTAGTTAGCACAGGGGCCGTGGAGAGATATGTTTTTATATCTCGCATTGAAAATCCTCCTTCTTTATTGTAATACATATATGGTCAGATGCTTGTAGTTCAAGATCATTTGTATTTTTTTTTTACGTTAGGTTTCAGATGTATATAATTATTTTATTATATGAAACCAAAAATAAGAAATGAAAAGAAAATTCTATATAGATAGAGGAGAAAATAACGATGTGGAAAACAAGACATGGGTTTTGTACAATGACATTGTACAAAAGTTTTGAAAAGGGATGTAGCGCAGCTTGGTAGCGCGTTTGTTTTGGGTACAAAATGTCACGGGTTCAAATCCTGTCATCCCTACCTATTACTTCTCCTATGGGCAGTAACGAGGGATTAATTAAGTGAAATCGATTCAAATTGGACAGAATCTTTTTTCTGTTTTGCATACCAATGCATGCAAGCAAGATGTATTGGAGGTACAAAAACGAAAAAAAAAAATCCTTTTCTTTCCAATCGTATCCCCTGTCATAGGAAAGCGCTCTTAGTTCAGTTCG